AAAATAGGTTTTTGTCATTATATAACATGCAATTCTATGGTAACAATAATAAATGAATAGAGTAAAAAAGAAGGGGGGGGGATTATACAAAGCTATATATGAATCACCCCCACCCTCTTCTCTCTCTTTTTTTTTTATTTGATTAATTGACTTTCATTTGATTAAAATTAAATTCTGTAAAAACCCCTGCCTTCTTTAAAATATCATAAACAGTTTCTGTAGGTTGAGCGCCTTTTTCAAGAAAATATAGAATACCGGGAATATTTAAATAGGTTTGATTTTTTATTGGATCATAAAAACCCACTTTCCGAAGATCTCTTCCTTCTCTTCGAGATCGCACATCAATTGCAACGATTCGATAAAGGGCTCATTGGGATAGATGTAGATGAACTATAACCCCCCCTAGAAACGTATACGAAGTTTTCTCCTCATACGGCTCGAGAAATTGGAAGTTAGGTCTATGTATAGAATTAGAATGTTAAATAGATCCATAACATCATCAAATCAATTAGAGGATTATTTAATCTTTTTTATTCCTCTTTATCAAAAAAAATCATTTGTATTCTCATAACTCAAGTTGGATAACTCTGAAATAGTTCAAAAGAAAAGCCTTAGGCATTTCATTTTTTGAGTGGTCTCTAACCCCTTTCTGTTTGTCTCATTTAGAATATATTTGGATTCTTTATCCTTTATCTAGTTGTCGAGACAGTTGAAAAATGGTATTTCCTTGTTCCAAAATACTTTATCTTTGCCTGGAATCATTGGGTTTAGACATTACTTCGGTGAATTTTAATCATTTCAAAATGACAGCAACATGCCCCTTTTTATGATTTCTTTCTATCAAAAAATCATACGAACGGTTGATTCCCGCATGATACACTTTTGATCAAAAGAGTTTCACTAATTCCAACAAATTTTCCTTTTTTATTTGAAATTTGCTCGAACTGGATCCTTTCGATTTCTACTAGATCGAAAATTTACTTACGAAGTTGTTCCAACTTATTAATTGGCACTAACCGTAGATCCTTGCCCCTGAGAAATGAATCAATACTTTCTACTCGAGCTACATCATATACTGTTGACATTAAACCCCAACAAAAAACCGGGGTTCTAATGGAATAGAAAAAAGGATGTCGAGCCAAGAGCACTTTCATTTCTATAGAATAGAAAATGGTGGATGTAAAAATCCACAACTGATTATGTCTGTCAAGTCGCACGTTGCTTTTTACCACATCGTTTCAAACGAAGTTTTACCATAACATTTCTCTAGTTTGGAACTGATATGTAATTGATTCAATTATGGAATCATGAATAGTCATTTGTTCGATCGTTTCACAGAAATCTATATTTTTTCTTCTGTTATATGAATTGGTGCTTTGTAAAGTAAAGAAATATTATCAAGAATGAAATTTTAATGCATTTTTTATTTTATTGAATAATGCAATATTTTTATTTTCTTTATTAATTTATATATAATTTATAAATATTACGAGTATAAAGTGCTTTTTATTAAATCTACATTCCATCTTCAAGTAACCTAATAGGATATATTCAACAATCTCAGACTTCTAATAACGTATCAAAGCCACTTTGAGTCTCTTGCAGTTCTTTGTAACTCGGAACTTCTCAATATAGCTCCATCTGTATGTATTTGAACTCAATTTGTGAAAAAGATATGATTCAGAGAAAAATGGAATGATTCAAAATCAGAAACAAGAATCACACTCTATCCATTCAATATTCTATTTTGAAAGAGAAATTAGTTCAAAAAGACAATCTTTTTTTTTCATTATTCTAATAATATCTATTTATATAGAAATGATAGGTATTTTCTGGGACGGAAGGATTCGAACCTCCGAATACCGGGACCAAAACCCGTTGCCTTACCACTTGGCCACGCCCCATTTAGATTTCTGTTCTATACTACTAAAGACTAGTATTGGTATTGATTATTCGTCAATTCCAGTCCAAAAATCTATGGACTCTATTGTTCCTGGGATTTTGACACGTGTAGATATAGAATTATCTATAGAATAAAACTGAATTTATTGATCATTACATATAATTCAATTAAGATATTGTATGAAAGGATGATTTCTTCAATTCGCAAAAGAAAATAGAAAAAATTTTGATTGGGCGGGTTCAAGTTCAAAAAAAAAAAAAGGATTTTTTGATCTACCTTACTTTCGTCATTTTTACCGTACATAAATTATCACTAATAATATATTTATATTATTATATTAACTCAATCAAAATACAATTATCTCCAAGTCCAATAAAAAAAAAATGTTTGTTATGCTTAATATCTTTAGTTTGATCTGTATCTGTCTTAATTCCGCCCTTTATTCGAGTAGTTTTTTCTTAGCCAAATTGCCTGAGGCCTACGCTTTTTTGAACCCAATCGTAGATTTTATGCCAGTAATACCCCTTCTCTTTCTTCTATTAGCCTTTGTTTGGCAAGCTGCTGTAAGTTTTCGATGAATTTTTTAATACTGTCCTA